CACACGACTATAAGATATTCTATTTTTCCATAGAAATGTGTTCGCTCAAGAAAGACTCCAGAAGATATTGATCGTAAATAAGAAGACTGTTTACGAAGAAACAGGAATAGATATTCGCATTCATATACATAAGAATTATGTAGGAACCAAAAGAATCTTTTCTTTCTTTTTGAAAATACGTAAATGGATTTCTTTGAAGTAAAGAGACTATTCAAATTATGATATTCGTGGAAAAACAATCGCAATAAATGCAAAGAAGGAACATCTTTGATCCAACATTGAAGGATTTGAACCAAGATTTCCAGATGGATGGGATGGGGTATTAGTAGATCTGACACATAATTTAAATGCGATAATTTATCCTCTAAAAAGGGAAATATTGAATGAATAGATCGTAAATTCTGAGATTTTGGTATTCTTTTTTCTTCAAGGGAAGATACTAATTGCGACGAGAATGGAATTTCCAGAATGACTCCAAAACCTTCTGATACCATTTGAGAAGAAAAATGAGAAGAAAAAGAATTCTTGTGCCCCCAAAATACATTTTGGTTAGAATAATTCACCGAAGAAATCAAAGATTTCTGTTGATACATTCGAATAATTAAACGTTTCACAAGTACTAAACTAGATTTATTGTCATAACCGAGAAATTCCACAGGTTCGTAAAAAATCAAACTATTTAAGCTATGATAATGAGCAAGTGAGTAAATATACTCCTGAAGGAGTAGCGGATATAGGAAGTTTTGTTGCCGAAATCTATCTTTTTTCAATCTAAATATCCTTGTAATTTGTAATTCTGCTATTGAAATACATTTCTAATGTAACCAAAAAAGAGAGGCACTTCTTGTGTTATGAAATGATACATAGTGCAATATGGTCATAACGGCGTATGCGTATGCTGTATGTAGTATATTGTTTCTCTTTTCTCTTATACTAAAATACTAAAAGAGTATTTAGAAGAAAAGAGTCTAACTTATAACTATAATAACTATAAGAAAATAAAAGAAACTAGAATAATAAATTCTTCTATATATTCTAAGAAAGAATTCTAATAATATATTCTAAAATAATATATTCTAATAATATTAATATTAATAATATTATTAATATAATTAATATATATATATATACTAAATATACTAAATACTAAATATACTAATGACTAAATATACTAATGCATTAATATATATATATATTATGCACTGTCTATACTTATATATATATATACTTTTATACTATACTTTGATGTATAATGATGTATAAAAAACATAATGAGAATTTAAGAAGTAAAAGATTATATAAAAGTCAGAACAAATAAAGAATATATACCCCGGAGACAGAGAGCCCAATCTACAGATCTTTTTCCTTTCCCTTTCTATCCAATTTGGTTTTCTTTTCCTTGTTAATATAACTAGAATAACAATAAAAGAAAAAGAAAGAAAATAGAAAATAAAAATAAGAAAAAGGGGTAAAAATCTTTTATTTTCGCAACCCAATCACTCTTTTGACTTTGGAAAAGATTCTTTTTTTATCACTATACTATTTCTTCTACATATCCGTCTCCAATCCACAATAAAGAATAATTAGGATTCATAAAAAAAAGAATCAATGGTCCACTCACAATTTACAAGAGAACCTTTTCCCACATCAGGCACTAATCTATTTTTAACGTATAATTAGTAATTCGATCGGGTAATCATTCAAATTAAGAAAGGAAGCTCGTTTCTTTTTTGTCTTACTCGAATTGGAGCCATAAGGCTCTATCCATTTATTCACTAGACCCGAAATACTTTACTGAAATTAAAAATTGTTATAAAAAGAAAAATTCTCGTTCTATTTCTATTATGAGTACTAGAAATCTTCTTTTTCTATGATTATATCTTTTTCTATGATTATATTATTCTTTTTTATATTCTGTTTACGACATGCTTTTTTTTCCATTCATTACCTTTCAGGATCAGTCGCGGTCTTATAAACTTTACCAATAGTCTAGACGAATTCCTTCATCCAAATGTGTAAAAGATCATAGTCGCAATTAAAAGCCGAGTACTCTACCGTTGAGTTAGCAACCCGGATCAATATGAGGTGTAGATATGATCGAAATAAGAAAAATCCAGCAAACTCATCCATTTTACTAATTTTACTAAAGTTAAGGAAAGATCCAATAGGGGAATGGGGATAAAAAGATCTATTTATATACGATCAAATTATATTTGTTTGAGACGCCATTGTCAATATGAATTCAATATGAATGGACTTTTTAGAAAACAAATTTCAAGAAATTATATAGAAATTTGTGTTGGATTAGCACAACATAAAGAATAAATAATAACTTTGAGCGGAAAAAAATAAGGAATTAAGGAAAAGGTAAAGATAGAAAAAATAGCGGCTTTCTTTAATCAAAAAAAGAAAGGTACAATACAAATACAAGAAGAACCCCCCTTGTTGGGGGGTTCGACAAAAAGAAGCAAGAAAAAAATACGAATAAGAAAAATAAGAATAAAATAAGTATGAATAGAAAAAAAAAAGAATAAACTTTGAATAAAGAATTACACAAAGTTAGTTACCCTATCCTTTTTTTATTCACGATTCTTGTTTTTACTTTCTTTTTTATCAAAAGAAACTCGAAATTCTTTAAAGAATTCTGCCTTCCTTAAAATATCATAAACAGTTCCTGTGGGTTGAGCACCTTTTTCAAGGAAATATAAAATAGCAGGAACATTTGAATAAGTTTGATTCTTTATCGGATCATAAAAACCCACTTTTCGAAGATCTCTTCCCTCTCTTCGGGATCGAACATCAATTGCAACGATTCGATAGATGGCTCATTGGGATAGATGTAAATAAAAAATGCCCCCCTAGAAACGTATAGGAGGTTTTCTCCTCATACGGCTCAAGAAAAAATGATTCTAATTTCTATAATTTCTATTTCTATCTATATAATCTATATAGATAGATAGGAATAAAAATGGATCCATAAAGAATTAGACTGTAATTTGAGCCTTTTTTCCTTCTTTACAGAAAAAGAAAAGAAAATTCATTCGTACTCCTAACTCAAGTTGGGTAGTTTTGAAAGAGTTTGAAAGGAAATCCTTAGAATTTCTTGAGCTGTCTCTAACCTCTTTTTTTGTCTCCTTTCGGATCTATTTTTTTTTTAATCATTCTGATCCAATTGTTGAGACTAGTGAAAATAGTGTTTCCTTGTTCCGGAATTTGTTGTCTTTGCTTTGCGCTTTGTGAAATCATTAGGTTTAGACATTACTTCGGTGATCCTTACTCCTTTTCAAAAAGGCAGCAACATACCTTTTGTTTTTTCTATGGAAAAGGGAAAAATAATACGAACGATTGATTCCTTTGTGATACACTCTTGATCGAAACAGTTTGAAGATTTCAACAAATTTGATTTTTTTTTCATTTTTGAACCTCTCCGTTTATCTATATTTCTATATTGATGATCTATTTACAAAGTTGGTCTAACTTATTGATTGTCACTAACCCTAGATTATTCCCCCGATAAATGAATCAATAATTTTTGCTCGAGCTCCATCATATGCTATACCTTTCTATACCATTAGTATCTTTATTTAGCAACCCAAGACAAATTCAATTAGGTTCCTAGCAGAACAAACTATGTCGAGACAAGAGCATCTTCATTCGTATAGAAAATGGTGGATGTCAGAATCCACATCCAATCATGTCCTTCAAGTCGCACGTTGCTTTCTACCACATCGTTTCAAACGAAGTTTTACCATAACATCCCTATAATTTTGATTTGATTTTAAATTGGAACCGTATGCAATTGATTCAATATGGAATAATGAATAGTCATTGGTTAAACCGATACATAATAATCTACACTTAAAAATAAGTGTTTATCCGGAGATTTAACTTCAAATTACCCCATATTTTCTCATATGAATAATATCACATGAAAAAAACAAAGAAGTTTTAAGCAAACTTATTTACATCTTCAACAGATCTTTCGAGATTGTCCATCATAAAAGATCCTTCTTTTTCTTTTCAAAAAAGAAAAGAAATTAGAAACCTCAAAAAAAGCCTTTGACTTTCATTTCATTCAAATGAAAAAGAAATCCCCATGAATGGATAAAAGTTTTTAGCCACTTTAACTAAATTTAACTAAATACTATAAATACTATTATAAATAGTATAATACTATACTAACTAATAACTATACTAAACTAAATATTTCATTTCAATATTCATAAATATTCAATTATAGAATAATAAGATAATCTTATTATTAATGTATATTATAGAATAATAAGATAATCTTATTATTAATAATATACAATATATATTCTTATATTCTTATGTAAGAATTATGTATTTATGTATTAAATTTATGTATTAATATTATTAATATATTTATATTCTAATATGAATATTCTAATATGAATATTCATTATGTATGAATATGAATTATGAAGTATGAATATTTTCTCATTTTTTATTTATGAAATATGATTTCATGATTATAATTCATGATTATACATGATTATAATTCATGATTATACATGATTATAATTCATGATTATAATATTATTATTTACCATCTCCAATTGAATCTGATTTTCATTTCATTTAAATCAGAGAGATAGTTTGAGAATAAAGTTTCTTTGTTTTCATTATTATGGAGTAGAAAAAGTCTCGTGTAAGGTAAGATCAAAGAGAAAATCAGAATCCTCGGATTCTGATCTTTTGGCATCCATCTCCATCTCCATCATAGAAAACAAAGAATCGTTAACGAAAATAATCACGAATATTTAAGAAAAAAATACTTTAGTAAAAAAGATATGATTCTAAGAATAAATCTTAGAATTCAGTGTATCCAACATGAAACATAAAATTGTTGAATTCGATTTTCAATTTCAATTAGAGAAGAATCCTTCGTTTCTGATGCAAACGATCTGGGACGAAAGGATTCGAACCTCCGAGTAACGGGACCAAAACCCGTTGCCTTACCGCTTGGCCACGCCCCATTTTGATTTGGTCTAAGAAAAACTAAGCTAAATATTGGTTATTCGTCAATAACCAACCAAAAGAAATATAGGACATGTTGTCGCTGGGATTCAACACAATAGATATAGAATCAAAAAGATTAATTGATCATTACTTAGAATTCAATTAAGATATTGTATGAAAATAGAATTCCTTTTATTCTTATTTGATTGGATAATGTAAGGAAGGATTCTTGATTGGGGAAAAGTCAAAGAAAAATCAGAATTTCTTTCTTTTATCTGCTTTTTTATTTTAAAAAATCCCTCAGAAAAACAACTCAATCCAATCTGATAATTTCTTATCATTTCAATTTCATTTTAATCTTTAAGAACAAGAAAAGAATATTTGTTATGTTTAATATCTTTAGTTTAATCTGTATCTGTCTTAATTCTACCCCTTATTCGAGTAGTTTTTTCTTCGCCAAATTGCCCGAGGCTTATGCCTTTTTCAATCCAATCGTAGACGTTATGCCGATTATCCCTTTACTCTTTTTTCTCTTAGCCTTTGTTTGGCAAGCTGCTGTAAGTTTTCGATAAAAATGAAATCTCGATTCAATTCAGAATTTCTTCGATAAAAAAAAGATGAGATTTTGATTCTTAAAATCAATAAGATCAGAAATAAGATTCAGATAAGTCTGGAAATTAGGAACCCTCGATTCAAAAAGCGAAATTCTGATATTTTCTATTGTATATTATATTGAAATTGAATAAGGGAAGGGGGCGATGATCTTTAATCAGCTAATCGACTTATTTCTTCTTTTGTTCTGACCTTTCCTTTATAAGATTCCATACAATATCTAATTATAGATATGGATATGGCAAGAAATCTTTGGTAATGAAAAAATACGAATCTTATTACATTAGAATATTACATTAGAAAGAAATTCGTAAAAATAAATTGAAAAAAAAACTTCCTTCTTTTTTCATCTTTAGAGCGTCATATCAAAATAGTGTATAGTGTGTGTCGTAAAATAGGTGATCTATTTCCTTAAAAAAAAAGATCTTATCTTGGAGATTTGTAATGCTTACTCTTAAACTATTCGTTTACACAGTAGTAATATTCTTTGTTTCTCTCTTCATCTTCGGATTCTTATCTAATGATCCGGGGCGTAATCCTGGGCGTGAAGAATAAAAAAAGAGATGAGATTCGTTTTTACTTTTTTTTTTTCATAGGTATTTCATAGGTAAATGTAGAAATAAATGGAATAGATGCTAGATAAAGATAAAAGATTCATAAAAGAAAAGAATCGAAAATTCTTCCGATTCTAAAATCTCAAGTTATCAGGGGGGTCGGAGAGAGAGGGATTCGAACCCTCGGTACGAATAATTCGTACAACGGATTAGCAATCCGACGCTTTAGTCCACTCAGCCATCTCTCCCCATTCCAAATTGGAAATTTCTCATGTGATTTCACACGTGAAGTGAAGATTGAGAACAATTTTTATTTTCTTCGAAACAGATTTCTCCAATAGAAAGAATACCTTACTTCTTTTATTTTGTATTGTACAAAAGGTTCATTTCCCCGGCCTGGTTAAGTATAAGTACTGGCCGGGCCAGTACTTCTTTTGTTCCAACGAAGAAAAATTGTTATTGAAACAAGAAGAGTAATTTTCATTGCCATTCCTAATTCTTAGAAATTAGATAAGATTCTAATAGTTAGATAAGATTCTAATAGATAGATTATCTTAGAAATTATTTAAGAAATTATCTATATCTAGATTAATATAGAATATTCTATATATTCTATAATTCTATCTTAATATGAATATGATATATTCTATATTGAAATATGAAAATTGAAATATGAAATTGAAATATAAAATGTTAGAGATTCTATATCTATTCTTAGTATCTTCTAAGTAATTCTAGTAAATTAGAGTCTAAATTAGAATATTTAGTCTTTATAGTAAAAGTGTTCTGTTCTAGTACTATCTAGTAATAGTATTAGAGTATAATAGTAATGTAATCATAGTACTAATATTTTTCGTCTTTATTTTATTATTCTTAAGTATAAGATTCAGAAATTCATTAATGAAAAACGAATTTCATTATAAATGAAAGTTGAAGTTCAATATTATATTCATATTAATAATTCTAATTCACTTAAGAAATCTTAAGAAGAAGGAAGTATTAAGAAAGAAAATAAATAGATCTTAGAAATCTTATAAGAGAAAGAATCTCAAATAGAAAACACATATTTCTAAGATTTTCAATCTTTTACTTGTTCAAAGCAAAGGACAAGCTTGAAAGTTTGAGGCCCAATTTACCCGAATTCAGAAAATCTGGCGGTTCAAGTGAAGGGAGGTTTCAAAAAAAGAATACTTAAAACTTTAGTACACTATTTAAATTATTTATTATTTAAATTTGACTAAACTTTTTGCTATTCACCTATTCTTTTTTTCAATCCCGCGCCGCAGCAGAACAAAATACGTGTTAATGCTGGAATTTTCATGATTCTGATGCTATCTTGACTACGTCTGAT